GGGTGGGGAAAGGTCCGGAATTAAAAACTTCGGATTCTGAGGAAAAAGAGGCAAAAGAAAAGGAAAAAACAAAGGAAGAGAAAAAGGAAGAGAATGAACGGATAGCAATAGCAGAAAATTGGGATACTATTATATTTGCTCAAGCAATAAGAGGTTCTATGTTAGTAACACAATCGATTCTTAGAAAATACATCGTATTGCCTTCATTGATAATAGCTAAAAATTTCGGCCGTATGTTATTATTTCAATTCCCCGAGTGGTACGAGGATTGGAAGGAGTGGAATAGAGAAATGCATGTTAAATGCACCTATAATGGTGTTCAATTATCAGAAACAGAATTTCCGAAAGACTGGCTAACAGACGGTATTCAAATAAAGATCCTATTTCCTTTCTGTCTGAAACCTTGGCACAGATCTAAGCTACGATTCGATCATAGAGATCGAATGAAAAAGAAAGGAAAAAAAGAAAATTTTGGTTTTTTAACAGTCTGGGGGATGGAAACTGAACTACCTTTTGGTTCTCCCCGAAAACGACCTTCCTTTTTTGACCCCATTTGGAAAGAACTCGAAAAAAAAATTAGAAAAGTGAAAAAGAAATGTTTTCTAGTTCTAAGAGCTTTAGGAGAAAGAAAAAAATGGTTTCTAAGGGTCTTAAAAGAAAAAACAAGATGGATTCTCAAAACAGTTCTATTTATAAAAAGAATAATAAAAGAGTTTGCAAAAGTAAATCCAATTTTCTTATTTGGATTGAGGAAAGTATATGAACCGAATGAAAATAGAAAAGATTCTATAATTAGTAATAAGATTAACCATGAATCGATCATTCGAATTAGATCTGTGGATTGGACAAATTATTCACTGACAGAAAAAAAAATGAAGGATCTGGCTGATAGGACAACCACAATCCGAAATAAAATAGAAAGGATTACAAAAGACAAGAGAAAAATATTTCTAACTCCAAATAGAAAGATTAGTCCTAACGAGACAGGTTGTGATGATAAAAGATCGGAATCACAGAAACATATTTGGCAGATATCAAAAAGAGGAGGCGCCCGATTAATACGTAAATGGCACTATTTTATGAAATCTTTCATTGAAAGAATCTATATGGATATCTTTCTATGTAACATTAATATTCCCAGAATAAATGCACAACTTTTCCTTGAATTTGAATCAACAAAAAAAATTATCGACAAAGACATTTACAATGATGAAAGAAATAAAGAAGGAATTGATGAAACAAATCAAAATGCAATTCACTTTATTTCGACTATAAAAAAGTCTCTTTCTAATATTAGTAATAAGAAATCACAGATTTATTGTGACTTATCTTCCTTGTCCCAAGCATATGTATTTTACAATTTATCACAAATCCAAATTATTAATAAGTATTACTTGAGATCTGTACTTCAATATCGCGGAGCATATCTTTTTCTTAAGGATAGAATAAAGAACCATTTTGGGACACGAGGAATATTGGATGCCAAATCAAGGTCTAAGAAACTTCCGAATTCTGGAATGAATGAATGGAAAAATTGGTTAAGGAGTCATTATCAATACAATTTATCTCAGACTAGATGGTCTAAATTAGTACCGCAAAAATGGCGAAATAGAGTCAATCAACGTCGTATGATTCAAAATAAAGACTCAAAAAAAGATTCATATGAAAAAGAAAAAGACCAATTAATTCATTACGAGAAACAAAATAATTATGTAGTGAACTCATTACCGAGTCAAAAAGAAAAATTTAAAAAACACTACAGATATGATCTTTTATCACATAAATATATTCATTATGAAGACAGGAAGGACTCATATATTTATGGATCGCCATTCCAAGTAAATGGAGACCGAGAGATTCCATATAATTACAACATGCCTAAACCCGAATCATTTTATGTACCCGGGGGTATAGCTATTAATGATTATCTAGGGGAAGGGTCTATTATTGATACGGGGAAAAATCCGGATAGAAAATATTTGGAGTGGAGAATTCTCAATTTTTTTCTTAGAAAGAATATCGATATTGAGATTTGGACCGATATAGATACTGGAACCAACATTAATAAAAATACTAAGACTGGGACTAATGATTATCAAATAATTGATAAGAAAGATCTTTTTTATCTCACGATTCATCAAGAAATCAACCCATCCAATCAAAAAAAAACCTTTTTTTTTGATTGGATGGGAATGAATGAAGAAATGCTACATCGTCCCATATCGAATCTAGAACCCTGGTTCTTCTCAGAATTTGTGCTACTTTATGATGCATATAAGATTAAACCGTGGATCATACCAATCAAATTACTTATTTTCAATTTGAATGGAAATGAAAACGTTAGTGAAAATAAAAACATCAACAGAAATCAAAAAAAGGATCTTCGTCTATCATCTAATCAAAAAGAATATCTTGAATTAGAGAATCGAAATCAAGAAGAAAAAGAACAGCTGGGTCAAGGGAATCTTGGATCAGATCCACGAAACCGACAAAAAGATCTTGAAAAAGATTCCGCGGAATCAGACATTAAAAAACGTAGAAAGAAAAGACAATCCAAGAGCAATAAGGAAGCGGAACTAGATTTCTTCCTGAAAAGGTATTTGCTTTTTCAATTGAGATGGGATGATCCTTTGAATCAAAGAATGATCAATAATATCAAGGTATATTGTCTCCTGCTTAGGCTGATAAATCCAAGGGAAATTGCTATATCCTCTATTCAAAGAGGAGAAATGCGCCTGGATGTAATGCTGATTCAGAAGGATCTAACTCTTACAGAATTGATAAAAAGGGGAATATTGATTATCGAACCGGTTCGTCTGTCTATAAAATGGGATGGACAATGGATTATGTATCAAACCATAAGTATTTCATTGGTCCATAAGAATAAGTACCAAACTAATCGAATATGCCGAGAAAAAAAATATGTTGATGAAGATTATTTCGATAGATCCATTGCACAACATGGAAAGGTACTTGTGAATGGAGATGAAAATAATTATGCTTTGCTTGTTCCTGAAAATATTCCATCTCCTAGACGTCGTAGAGAATTGAGAATTCTAATTTGTTTGAATTCCGAGAATGAGAATGTTGTGAATAGAAATTCAGTATTTTTCAATCGAAACAGCGTAAGGAACTGTGTGCAATTTTTGGATGAGGACAAGCATTTTGATACAGATATAAATAAATTTATCCAATTAAAATTGTTTCTTTGGCCCAATTATCGATTAGAAGATTTAGCTTGTATGAATCGCTACTGGTTTGATACCAATAATGGCAGTCGTTTCAGTATGTCAAGGATACATATGTATCCACGAATCAGAATTAGTTGATGGTGGATTTCCTATATATCTATATCACGTGTCATATCCGGTATATAAAGGTATACAAATGTACACACACGTTGTATTACATTAGATTCTGATACATGATACTGATTCAATGATGTATCATATCAATTGGATCTAGGAATGAATCGGCAGAATTTTCTTAAGTCCCAATCATTCCCTTTTGTGGGTGTAGAAATGTACCATTTCCTTCTATCGAATCCAATTTTCAATTGGATTCGATAGAAAGTAGTCTATGAATAAATCCAGATTATTTTATTGTGTGTACCAGATCTAAATGACTGGCATTATTATTATTCCTGATCGGTAAAATCCATATCTGTGGAAAAGAAAGAAAAAAAAGAGAGAGAGAAGAATTCTTTTTATGGTAAAAAATTCATTCATCTCAGTTATTCCGCAAGAAGAAAAAGAAAAAAACAAAGGGTCTGTTGAATTTCAAGTATTCAGTTTCACCAATAAGATACGGAGACTTACTTCACATTTGGAATTGCACAGAAAAGACTATTTATCTCAGAGAGGTCTGCGGAAAATTCTGGGAAAACGTCAACGTATACTGGCTTATTTGTCAAAGAAAAATAGAGTACGTTATAAAGAATTAATTGGTCAGTTGGATATTCGGGAACCAAAAACTCGTTAATTTGAAAATTCGTTTGAATTATTTGCTTTATTAGATCTTGAATTTTGATGAACCTCGTTTCGTTTTCAGCAATTCATGAAATAATGAATCGGGGAAGAAAACATATGACTGTACCGGATATAAGAAAAGACTTCATGATAGTCAATATGGGTCCTCACCACCCATCAATGCATGGTGTTCTTCGACTCATCGTTACTCTAGATGGTGAAGATGTTATTGATTGTGAACCCGTATTGGGTTATTTACACAGAGGGATGGAAAAAATTGCGGAAAACCGAACAATTATACAGTATTTACCTTACGTAACACGTTGGGATTATTTAGCTACTATGTTCACAGAGGCAATAACGGTAAATGCACCAGAACAATTGGGAAATATTCAAGTACCTAAAAGAGCCAGCTATATCAGAGTCATTATGCTGGAGTTGAGTCGTATAGCTTCTCATTTGTTATGGCTTGGGCCTTTTATGGCGGATATCGGTGCACAGACTCCTTTCTTCTATATTTTCAGAGAGAGGGAATTACTATATGATCTATTCGAAGCTGCCACAGGTATGCGAATGATGCATAATTATTTCCGTATCGGGGGAGTAGCTGCTGATCTACCTCATGGCTGGATAGATAAATGTTTTGATTTCTGCGATTATTCTTTAACAGGAGTTGTTGAATATCAAAAGCTTATTACGCGGAATCCCATTTTTTTGGAACGAGTTGAAGGAGTGGGCATTATTGGTGGAGAGGAAGCAATAAATTGGGGTTTATCAGGACCAATGCTACGAGCTTCCGGAATGCAATGGGATCTTCGTAAAGTTGATCATTATGAGTGTTACGATGAATTCGATTGGGAAGTCCAATGGCAAAAAGAAGGAGACTCATTAGCTCGTTATTTAGTACGAATCAGTGAAATGGCGGAATCCATAAAAATTATTCAACAGGCTCTGGAAGGAATTCCGGGGGGGCCCTATGAGAATTTAGAAGTCCGTCGCTTTGATAAAGCAAAGGATTCCGAATGGAATGAT